TTTGGATATTTATTGATGGAGAATAAGAAACTTTGACTGGACCTTCCCTTCCCTTCTAGTTGGTAATGTACTAAAAAACGAGAAAGACATTTCTTCTTTTTCTGTTCAATCCAAAACCAAAAAATTTCTGGAATTCATAATTCTTCGTAAGTCTATCGGGTTTAATAAAAATTAAATTGAATGCTTGATATAATTGCTATGCTTAGTGTGTGACTCGTTGGTTTTTGGGGGTTAGTAAAAAAAGCCACTGATAGTCGAAACTAATAACTCTAGAAAAATACCCAATTCATCACTTCACATTATCTGGATCCAAAGAACCAGTCAAGATATGACAGATCAGTCATATTCTTGTAGCAACTGAAACCTTTTGCCTAAATAAAAACAAAAATCAGATTCTAAGTTGTGAATCAAAATAGAGAAAAGAAAATAAGGGTGTGGATAAATGGAAGGATGAGAGAAAGAAAGAAAACGACGATTGATGCTAGCTAATTCCAATATGGAATATGTAAGGTCTATGAGCCATCTCATAAAAAGGGCAATGTAAGAAAGCATTAATACAGATTCATCCATACTAAAATGAATCCGTCCAGAGAACAAAAAAATCAAGAGCTTCGAGTCAATAAAGACTGAGAAGATTGACTCACGCACAACTTTCATTGAGCTCCATTGCAGAATTCAGACCTAAACATTAAGTAAGAAGCGATGAGAACGACGGAACCTGTGGATCTCAAAAATTCGATTGAACATGAATTATAATGATTCATTGATCTGGATGGCGGAACGGACCCGAGACCAATTCATATATTCGAAAAAGTTAGAAATTCTGGCTACAACCGAAATCAAAATTGAATTGAAAGAGTCAACATTCGCCCGCGAAAACTTTCTTTTCTTGGATTACTAAATTTTGGTCAATTAACGACGCTAAGGCGGTTAAATTCAAGGAGAAAACAAAAGAAAGATTCATTTTAAGATTATCAAAACCAATCAAATTATATATATATATTGTTCTTTTAGGTCTTTCACTATACGATAGAAAGAAGATACAAATTACTACCAGATTTGAGATCGATTCGCTGAACTCCATACTCCGATATATTACTTATATATATGAAATCGATGGATATCATATGAACTACAAGTCTATCTGAATTCAAATTCTATTCTATCTAAATTTCCTTAAAATTCCCGATTTTTGAATCTTTTTATTCGCGAGGAGCCGGATGAGAAGAAACTCTCACGTCCGATTCTGGAGTAGCGATGGAATTCAAACCCAACCATCAACTATAACCCCAAAAGAACCAGATTCCGTAAACAACATAGAGGAAGAATGAAGGGAATTTCTTATCGAGGTAATGATATTTGTTTTGGTAAATATGCTCTTCAGGCACTTGAACCCGCTTGGATCACATCTAGACAAATAGAAGCAGGTCGACGGGCAATGACACGAAATGCACGCCGCGGTGGAAAGATATGGGTCCGTATATTTCCAGACAAACCGGTTACAGTCAGAGCCGCAGAAACACGTATGGGTTCGGGTAAAGGATCGCCTGAATATTGGGTAGCTGTTGTTAAACCAGGTCGAATACTTTATGAAATCGGTGGCGTAACAGAAAATATAGCTAGAAGGGCTATTTCAATAGCAGCGTCCAAAATGCCTATACGAACTCAATTCATTCTTTCGGGATAAAATTTGCGGGAGAAAATTTGGATTGGAAATGCAAAAGAAAAAGAAAAAGGCAAACGAATCGCAGGTGCAGGTTTTGTTTTTTGGACAAACAATATTTCTTTTTTTCTTCGCCCTTTACTTTGCCTAAAAAAAAAATAATCAAAAAAATTATATGATTCAACCTCAGACCTATTTGAATGTAGCGGATAACAGCGGGGCTCGCAAATTGATGTGTATTCGAATCATAGGAGCTAGCAATCGTCGATATGCTCATATTGGTGACGTTATTGTTGCTGTGATCAAAGAAGCAGTTCCGCAAATGTCGCTAGAAAGATCAGAAGTGGTCAGAGCTGTAATTGTACGTACTTGTAAAGAACTCAAACGCGACGACGGTATGATAATACGCTATGATGACAATGCTGCAGTTGTCATTGATCAAGAAGGAAATCCAAAAGGCACTCGAGTTTTTGGTGCGATTGCAGAGGAATTGAGACAGTTCAATTTTACTAAAATAGTTTCATTAGCTCCCGAAGTATTATAAAATGAGACCCTAATCTAGTTCCATCATAATATCATTCCAGAAAGAATATAGTTATGTTTAGAGGAGTTATTTGAAAGAAATCAATTAAGATTCAGTTAGTAGATTGTGTCTCGCGCATATACCTTGAAAAATGCATAGTCATAACCAAAGAAAAAACAAGAAAAACATGTTGATTATATCACAATTGGGAGGGACCAATACTTTAATTCATTATGGCTAAGGATACTATTGCTGATATACTAACCTCGATACGAAATGCTGAGATGAATACAAAAAGAGTGGTTCGAATAGCATTTACGAATCTCAGCGAAAGTCTTGTTAAAATACTTTTACGCGAAGGTTTTATCGAAAACGTGAGAAAACATCGCGAAAACAACAAATCTTTTTTGGTTTTAACCCTACGCTATAGAAGGAATCGGAACGAGCCTTATAGAAATCGAAAAGTTTTAAATTTAAAACGCATCAGTCGACCCGGGCTACGAATCTATTCTAACTATCAACGAATTCCTAGAATTTTAGGCGGGATGGGGATTGTAATTCTTTCGACTTCTCGAGGTCTAATGACAGACCGAGAGGCTCGATTAGAAAGAATAGGTGGCGAATGTTTGTGTTATATATGGTAATCCTTCTAATATCCAAATGAAATTCGCAACTTTCTATTTGTGACAAAGAAAGGGGACAGGTTGTCTAATATCGTCTCTCATCTACGACCTCATCTTTGAAAACGACATCTATGGTTTTAGATCGTCCATAATAAAGAAGTGGATCCGGCATAAAAGAGGTTTTCGTTTAACTGAAAAACATAAATTGATTCTGGAAAGTTGAATTAAAGAATCCGTTCTCAACGATATATTTTGATATTTTGGGTTCATTTAGATAATAATGATCTAATTCTCGGTTATATTTCGGGAAAGCTACCACTTAGGTTTATTATAATACAATGAGTCTTCAATTAGTCGAATTCTTTACTTTGTGAAAAATAAGAATCAAAAGTTTCGGTATTTTTTTTTTCAACTTCAACATTTTCAACATTCATTCAATATGATTCGAGATGCCAAATTTCAAGAAACTTATTTTCTTCCAAGACGTAGATTCAGAATTAAGGTGAAAAGTCGGCAAATATGAAAATAAGAGCCTCTGTTCGTAAAATTTGTGAAAAATGTCGATTAATACGCCGTCAGGGCCGAATTCGAGTAATTTGTTCCAACCCAAGGCATAAACAAAGACAAGGATAATCAACCTCGGGAAAGGCCCGATATTCAAAAATGGATAGATCCATCGATCTCTGACTCATATTTATGAGATGATAAAATATGGCAAAAGCGAGACTGAAATTGGTTTCACGTAGGACCCGACGTCTACGTAAAAGTACGCGTAGAATACCAAAAGGGGTTATTCATGTTCAAGCAGGTTTTAATAATACCATTGTGACTGTTACAGATGTACGAGGGCAAGTGGTTTCTTCGTCCTCTGCCGGTAATTGTGGATTCCGGGGTACACGAAAAGCGTCGCCATTTGCTGCTGAAACCACAGCAGTAACCGCTATTCGTACAGTAGTGATGCAACGCGCAGAAGTCTTGATAAAAGGTCCCGGTATCGGGAGAGACGCAGCATTACGAGCTATTAGCAAAAGTGGTATACGATTAACTTTTGTACGGGATATAACTCCTTTGCCCCATAATGGCTGTAGACCTCCGAAAAAACGACGTGTGTAAAAATAAAAATTGAAGAGATTTCAACAGCAAGAAAAACAAGAGAAATAAACGATTCAATGATCTGATCAAATAATATTATTATGGTTCGAGAGCAAGTAAGAATAGATACTCGGACACTCCAGTGGAAGTGTGTTGAATCAAGAGCAGACAGTAAACGTCTTTCTTATGGACGATTTATTCTATCTCCACTTCTGAAAGGTCAAGCTGACACAATAGGCATTGCGATGCGACGAGCTTTGCTTGGAGAAATAGAAGGAACATGTATCACACGCGCAAAATCCGCGAAAATACCGCATGAATATTCTACCATAGTGGGTATTCAAGAATCAGTCCATGAAATTTTAATGAATTTGAAAGAAATTGTATTGAGAAGTAATCTATATGGAACGTGTGAGGCAGCCATTTGTGCTAGGGGCCCCGGATATATAACCGCCAAAGATATCATCGCACCGCCTTATGTAAAAATCATTGATAATACACAGCAGATAGCTAGCTTGACGGAACCAATTGAGTTGTGTATTCGATTACAAATCGAGAGGAATCGTGGATATCTTATAAAAACATCCAATAACGTCCAAGATGGAAGTTATCCTATAGATGCTATCTTCATGCCTGTTCGAAATGTAAATCATAGTATTCATTCTTATGGGACTGGAAATGAGAAACACGAGATCCTCTTTTTTGAAATATGGACCAATGGAAGTTTAACCCCTAAAGAAGCACTGCAGGAGGCCTCCCGAAATTTGATTGATTTATTTATTCCCTTTTTACAGACAGAAGAGGAAAACTTACATTTCGAGGATAATAAACATATGCTTCCTTTACGCCCCTCTATCCTTCCTGATAAATTGGTTAAAATAAGAAAAAAAAAAAAAAAAATAGCATTGAAATCGATTTTTATTGATCAATTAGACTTGCCACCAAGGATCTATAATTGCCTCAAAAGGTCTAATATATCTACATTATTAGACCTTTTAAATAATAGTCAAGAAGATCTTATGAAAATGGAACACTTTCGCATAGAAGATGTAAAACGGATATTAGACATTCTCGAAAAGCATTTTGGGCTTGATTTACC